AGGAAAGGTGATTTCACTATATTTTTGACCAGGAACAGGACCTATTACAAGAATATTTTTTTTAGTAGGACGATAACTCTGAAAAGAAAGATTGCCCATCTTTTCTTTCATTTCCGGAGAAATACGATCGGAGGGGGCTAATTCGAATCCTTCAGGTAAAATAAGAACAGCCCCCACATTCAAAGATCCCCGTTTCCCATTAGAAAGAACCTGTTTCAGTTGGATATCATAGGGAATTCTAACAACTGCTTCAAATACAGTATCCGGAAGTACCGCTTGTGGAACCTCAATATCCACGGGCTTATTGGCTAAATGACAATTGGCGCATACAATACGCCCAGTAGCTTCTCGTGGATTCTCATAACCCTGTTGTGCAAAAATGGGATATGCGTGTGAAATAGATGTCCAAGTTATTACATATATAAATATAATGACCGATACGAAAATGGATCGAGTCATCTGTTCCTTTATCCAAGAAAAGATATTTCTATTTTGCATGGTCCAATCATTGATCCCGAAAATTTCTACAATAAATTGGGTAGGTTGCTAGTAGAGTTCCCTATCCACGATTCTGCTATTTTACTGGGATCCAGGAGTCATTTCCCGGATCGGTAGAAACTTAAAAAATAAGTAACATTTTGAATGGTTTGTTTATGTACGAAGTAAAAAAAACATTATGATTAGATTTATATCAGTAGATCATTTTTAGTCATTCATTGAATGATAAATGACTACAAGTGACGGAGATACACGATTTAAATAACGGAAGATCCAATATTTTAAAATTGTATCTAGAATAACTGGAAAGGTGGAAACAAGACCAGATATAATTTGATTATTATGATAAAATCCAAAATCCTTGTAGACAGAACCAATCATTAGTTCCCAACCATGAGGCGAGTGGAATCCAATACATAAATCCGTTAATAAAAGAATAGAAAAAGCTTTTATTGTGTCGCTTAAGTTATAGATAAATTTCCGAACCCAAGAATTAATAATACCAAGTTCTTCATTACCCAGAATAGAATAACCACTTAGAATAGCGAAGCTTATTATATTTGTCGAAAAATGTAAAATGGTATGGATATGATCCTCATTGTACATTTTGACCAATTGGATCGTTTCTTTGTGTATTCCTATATGAAGCTTTTGTATATGTGTATCGGGGTACTCCTTTATCATTTCGTCCAAAAGGAAGAGTTCTTCTAATTCTATGAATTTTTCCAGAACGTTCTTTTCTTGAATATCATTCAAAAAAACTTCGGATTGCCCAGCATTCCACCAATTAGTAACCAAAGATTCCATACTTTTATTAAATGAGAAAGAAATCCACCAGGGCAAAAAAACTATAGATGTAAGATATAGAAGGGGGTTGAATGCTTTCTTTTTTGGCATTTTGAATCTGTGAATTGTTAATGAAACCACCTCATTCCTCGATTCTATCCAATCTGATATTTCCATGAAACATGAGTTCTATAACAAACAGGGTATTGAATCCACAGACCCCCTTTATTTAATTTAAATTAATTATAATTAAAGGGCTAATCCTTAGATCTGGAAACAATATTTTTTTTATTATGTCTTCATTCGAAGCAATTGTATCCTTTCGCTGAATGCCCTAACGAGCCACTTCAAGTCAAGAAATGCATATTTTTCGAATTTCGAGACAAAACAAAAACAGAATTGAATTACAAGATATGATCCATCTATATCTAACATATCAATTAAAAAATATTGGACCCCAAAAATATGAAGTATATATAGTCTTAGTTTTTCGGATATATATGATGAATCCATACTTAGTATACTTGTTACGAGTATGAAAAAATGGAGTTGATTTCCATATACAATCCATCAAAAACTTTTGTTGGAAAAAGCGCTTTGTTTTCTGTTTTCTGGTTGTTTCACACGCGTCTGCTTTTGCTCGAATGAGCGACCTGAAAAAACAAAACAGAACTCAATGCTGCGAAAGCATTCATTCTTCAATTCATTTCAAAATACTTCAATTGGTACGCGCAAAAAATAGGCCAATTCCGCAGCCTTTTGTTCAATTTCTCGTGGAGTCAAATTCTCATCAGTACGAGTCAAAGGAATGGCACCCTGGCCTCTGATTTCCATATAAAGTACACGCCGGGAATAAATACCTTCTTTAACCTCTATTCTAATCGACTGAATATCTCTCATAAGGAATCGAAGAAAGATTCGACGATTTCTTCCAGGGAATCCCCAACGAAAAATACACACTATTCCTTTTTTTCTATCGAATCTATCATAACCACTACCCACATTCCACGAAATTGTGCACCACAAATAGGAGCTAATGAACATACCCGCGATCCCATAGAAAGACATCACGATCCCTTGTGGGAAAAAAAGGATTTGCTGAGAAGGAAATAAGGATATCAGATTCCTACCAAGGTAACTAGAAGTTCCAACCAATAAGAATCCCAGTGAACCTAAAAAAAGGATACAGGCCCAACATAAATTACTTGTTTTTCGAGACCCCATTATAAGTTCTATCCATATATGTTCTGATCGCCAGTTCATACTAGATCCAGTTGTTTAATTTTATTGAAATTTAGAGAATAACCAAAATTTGACTTTCTTTTTTTGTTCCTGAAGCAACTCTTATCAACTAGCACTCTTATTATGATGTGAACCATTAGGAGTAATTCATCGAATCGCTTAGATATAAAAAAGGATCCCCCTCATATAATCCCACTATAGATATCTACATACATAGAGATATTTTGACTTTCCATTTCATACATCTGCGGACCCCCTTTTGAATATATAATCTATTTATCCCCATATATCATCCCATGATGTTTCCACGCGCATAATAGCTCTTTCATTTGTGTTCGGAAGAATCCACATGTTGTATCCTATGTCCACTAAATAGATAGATAAATTTAAATAGATATAGATATCTGTATTATGACCCAAGTCCGAGTCTTGAAAAAAAAAAAAATGAACGAGATTGGGTCCCGTCGAATCTAGATAATCTTGTTTTTTTGAACATGAAGAGATAGGGAAGCCATTGCAATTGCTGGAAATACTAGACCCACTAAAGGCACAAAAAAAGAGGGTAAGTTGAAAGTTGTCATAGAATGGATACCTCGATTTAATATTTTGTACCTGTTATAAAGATATCTTATGATAAGTATATCTCTTATCAGTATATAATAATAGGTACAAGAAACGTAGAACTAAATAAGTGTACCTATTCACTTTTATATAATATATATTTATTATTATTGTTCTCTTATACTTATCTTCTAATAAATACCAAAAAAGGTTCTTACTTGGAGAATAATTATATCTATAATAAATACGTAATGTAATAAAATAACATGAATTTTTCCTAATTTAGGAGAAAAATGAACTCTTTTATCCTATTGATAGAGCCTTCCCGATTACTAATCATGCATTATATAGATAGAAATAAAATGGATCTGTAGCAAATAAGAAAAGTGATTATCAACAACTTATGATCCGTTATACAATTGTATTTTATAACCTCAAGTAAAACTCCGTGCTTATTATTTTTTATTTTCACTTTGATTACCATAAACTAAATAAAATGGAAACTAAATACTTGTAAACTTCAAATAAAAAAAACAGAATTAAATGATCTACTTGATTCAATTTTGATTCAAAGGGCAGAAACCGTGAAGCTGAAATAACTCACTCAGAACACCCTTTAAAGGATTACGTGGTACGATTGGGTCGAATAAGCCCTTATGGAATAAATACTCAGCTTCTTGTGACCCATCAGGTACTGTCTTATTCAATGTTTGTTCAATTACTCTTTTACCTGCAAATGCAATGTAAGCATTAGGTTCGGCAATAATGATATCTCCTAACATACCAAAACTGGCAGTCACCCCACCGGTTGTAGGAGATGTAAGGATTGATACGTAGAATAACTTTTTATTTGATTGATAATCATATAAAGCTGAAGATATTTTAGCCATTTGCATCAAGCTCAAACTTCCTTCTTGCATGCGGGCTCCCCCCGAAGCACACACTATAATAAGGGGTAGAGATCTATTAGTAGCATATTCGATCAAACGGGTGATTTTCTCGCCTACTACGGATCCCATACTGCCCCCCATAAACTGAAAATCCATAATCCCAATTGCGATGGAAATACCGTTTAATTGACCTATGCCTGTTTGAACAGCCTCAGTTAACCCTGTCTTTTTTTGATAAGAATCAATACGATCTTTATAAGGCTCCTGCTCCGAATGAAATTCAATGGGGTCCACCGAAACCATGTCCTCATCCATAGCATCCCAAGTGCCTGGATCAATCAAAAGTTCGATTCTTTCTGAACTACTCATTTTCAAATGATATCCACATTGTTCACAAATATTCCGTTTTAACCTAAAAAATTTCTTATAATTTAATCCATAACAATTTTCGCATTGAACCCACAAATTCCTGTATTTTTTACTTATATCGAGATCACTTCCACTTGCGCTAGTTTGTATACTGATGAAACTATCACTGTCAATACTATTTACGCTTTCACTACAAATGTAACTATAAATGTAATTCTTACTGTAATTGTCACTACCGCTTGAAATGTAACTATCAATATGGATTTCAGAACGAAGATAACTCTCAATGCAACTAGTAATGTGATTATTCCAACTATATTGAGTATCATACATGTAACGATTGTAGTAGTGATTGTCACTCTTAGGTCCATCATTCGGATAACTATAATTTAGGCAACTAGAAAAAAAACCGCCCAATTCACTCAAAAAAGAACGATCGTCTTCAACCTCAAAAATAAAATTTTCAATATCCAAATATATGGAATAATTTTCACCATTACTATCCTTAACTAAAAAAGTGTCATCACAGATCAAACTCCGAATGTTGCTGACACCAAATAAAGGATCAATATTATTAGAGCTGTCACTATCAATCCAACCATGAATCATGTTATTTATAACAGGGTCTTCACCCCCATTTGTATTTCCAACGGG